TCAAAATTCTAATATTCTAATATAAAAATGAAAACGAATTAAAAAATTCCACCCAGATTTTAGGTTTTTTTAAGGAATATAAAATAAAACAAAAAATGGATTCCATTTCTACCATTATTATGATATTACATATTTCAATTTCCAATTCGATTGAATGTCAGAAAAAAAATTCGAATTTGCGTGGAAGAGAGATATTTTTATCGATTTTTTTAGAATTGGAAAGTCAAATTAGAATGTGCTAAGAAGACTTTTGTATTTATTAAATATGTGCAAATCTAACGCTAGCTACAATTATCTATCTATCTATATATATATATGTCTTTTACTTTATTGCAGTCATATTCGTTCGGTACAGCTCATCACATGTCGTGCTAAATTTTTATTTTTTATTCAATCTATCTAATTAAAAATATATTTAATGAATAATTTTGTCAAAAAAGGAGAAGCACGAGAATTTCTTGAAAATTCCCTATAGTATAAGATATCTTATATGGATAAGATACCCGATTAGATAATATCTATGTTATGTAACAATTCAAATTTATATTTTGGGGTTTACATATACTGACAGTTGCTATTATAATGGAAATGCAGAAGGTTTTTTTGTATTAATATTCAAAAAAGCAATACTGATTGGTTATGTATCAATTTCGATTTTCTTATTTCATTAAGAAAAAAACCATTTTTTATTCAAATATTCAAGAATTGTTCAGGAATTAATAGTTAACGGTTGCGATTTGTCCCGAGAGTATTTTTCTTTTGTGGTTCAAGGTGTACGCTTTTTTTAATAAAAAAAAGGGGGGGGCTCTTTCTTCGAAGAATGAGATTAAAAAAAACAAAATTTAAGATACAAACAAAAAAAAGAAGTTTAGAACCCCCTGGTGGTGGGGTATTCTCATATACTCATATATATATATGAGTTTTGGCGGCATGGCCGAGTGGTAAGGCGGGGGACTGCAAATCCTTTTTCCCCAGTTCAAATCCGGGTGTCGCCTGATCGACAAGAGATTTGAAATATTGTATTGTACTACGCTTTTTTGATAGAAATTTTTTTCTCCAGCAGAAACAAGCGGGAGAGGAGAAAAGGACTCTTGAGACTTGTTTGATTCTAAATTCTAAGCATCAGGAGGTTTGTTCTATAAAATGCTGTAAATCTTTTCGTCTCGGAATTGAATGAAAGATTCTAGTAGTGAAAAAGAATCAATAAATCTTGAAATGATATTTCCACAACTACATTAGTATCCGTCTACTGACTGGGTCTTGAATTAGATTGGATAAGGATAGGTCGGACAGGGAATCTAATTCCATTGTTAGTTGGCGAGGGGGCGGAAGAAAAATCTTGTATACAGACTGGTGTAAAATATATGAGCACTTTTGCATTTATTCAACAAACAATAGGTCGTTTTAGTTAGACTAGTTAGATTGAATAGCTAATTGGCTTTCTTTATATATAGTTTTTTTTTTATTTAGATAGTTCTATTTTTTTTTACTTAACGAAATTACTTAATGAAATGGGGGGGGATAAAAAATAGGTCTTATTATTCCTACCTGTTAGTAACATTTATTTCTTTTCTATTTCCATGTATGTTTGTAGATATTTTGTTTATGCTTAATGTTTTCGATTTTAATAGAAATTTTATAGGAACTTGTTCTATGTTCTAATAGAATTGATTGGATTGTTTCGTTAATGGTGTTAGCCCAGAATTCTTTTTTGACTCTGTACCAGCAATTCCACTATTATTATAGTATTATTATATTAGTGAATAATAAAATAAAAATAATACAATAAAAATTTGTGAACAATAATGAAAAAAAATTCCTTCATATTGATATAGATAGGAGACAAAATTTACATGGATATAGTAAGTCTTGCTTGGGCTGCTTTAATGGTAGTTTTTTCATTTTCCCTTTCCCTCGTAGTATGGGGAAGAAGTGGACTATAACGGTACTACTAATTGAGTTTAAAGAATCAAAGTATGAATTGTTTTATGGTTGGGTTTTCCATTTTTTTAACTATTAAATAAAGTTTATAATTAATACTAATTAATTGAATTCAAATAAAAAATATATCTGCATTTCAGAGTTCTATTTTATTCTAGTATTGTAATGTATTCTATGGATAATTTAGAAATATATAATACTCTTTCAATCAAACAAATATTTGAATTATTCCCATGTTCGTATTTTGAAAATCATGGGAATACAAAATAATAGAAAATGGACTCCTATTCCAATTGAAATTTTCCTAAAGATTTCTATTTCGATGAACTGACTATTACTAAGGTGTTATATATGGAAAATGAGGAACCGCGCAACCCCCCACTCCTACTTATTTTTTCCCCTTCTTTTCTTTTTCAAAATAATAAAGGTTCCATTATTAATTATTAAGCGGAAACCTAATTTCTATAGGAAATAAAATAGACATAGGAATTGTCTAATGAGATATTACACATAATATAATATTGCAGGTGTTTGATTGCCGTTAGTTTAGGTGAATACCATATTATGTACGTAATTACTTTACTGCTTTTTTTTTTAATATGATACTGTGATTGTAAAAATGATCAGAAATTAAAAAAATTAGAATCGGAAGAACAAGAGTTGTTTTTTGATTATTTTAGATTGATTGGAATCAATATAAGTAGATGAAACAAAGAAAAAAATTGGGACGCTATGCTATGTACATTACGTATATGTAATTGAAATTACATATGAATATGAAGATACATATTGTAGATCGATCCATATTAAACCTTTATTTTTAAAAAGTAAAACTTTAATAGACTACAATAATAGATAGATAGTATAGTAGAAAGAAATCAAATCTATTTCTTTCTACTATACTATCTTGATTTTATAGAGTTTTGCTAATTGTAGTCTGATCGTTTCATTTAAGACTAATACCTCAAATTGAAATTCTTTTTCATTTTTTTTATTCAATCATTGATTGTATTGATAAAAATTAAGAAGTCATGTTTAAGTGAAATTAGTTACCTTGGCTTACCGTTTTTACGTAAATTATAAGTAAAAAGGCAGTAGGAACTAGAATGAACAGTGCAGTAGCAATAAATGCGAGAATATTTACTTCCATAATCTCTATATTTTATTTCTCTTTAATTTTAAATAAATAATTCGGGATTTAATCCCATAGAGATAATAAATCTTTCGTCGGTAAATTCAATGGTATAAATAAATTAAATTTCGATGATATCAAATCGGATAAATATCACGAATAACAATATCTGAGCTATCAAATTGATTCATCGTCGAGAATTAAATAGTATAACATAGGAGGATCCTTTATCCATACCAAATTCAAAAATTTTATTTCTGTTGCAATAAAAAATTCTTTATCCTTGTTTTATAGGAATGATATTTTGTTTGTTATTTTTATTCTCTTTCACATACAAAATGAATTGATGTTTTTTTTTTTATTTTTTATTGGATTTGTATCCATCGGGACTGACGGGGCTCGAACCCGCAGCTTCCGCCTTGACAGGGCGGTGCTCTGACCAATTGAACTACAATCCCCAGAAAAAAAAAGCGTATAGCATACATATTCTTACAGTTTCATTCAAATTATTCTTCTTTTTTAGATTCGAATCATTGTGCTGTAACTAAAAGAGTCGAACTTATTTATATATATATTGATATCTATATGGATATGCACTTTAGTGAGATCAACATAGATTACGAGTAATCCGTTCGTTATTGCCAAATTGATTGAATAAAAAAAATGAATCAATGAAAAAAAAAAAAAGATTCTTTTTTTTTTTGAATCTTTTCCTTAACTTTATACTTACAGATCCTGATAAAAATATAGATTTTTAGTAAGATCCCAATTTGTGAGAAAATAAATATGTAATACGGGAAAAAAAGAAATATCGCTAGGGATATTTCAAATTTGGATTCTTCCGTATCAGAGCACATCAGTCATTTCCGGAGAACAACAAATAGGTTATATCATTTTATGGTGGATCGGCAAATTCTTGGGCCGAGCTGGATTTGAACCAGCGTAGACATATTGCCAACGAATTTACAGTCCGTCCCCATTAACCGCTCGGGCATCGACCCAGGAACAGGAAGAATCAATTTCAGTCTTTATTGATAATCCATAATCAACTTCCTTTCGTAGTACCCTACCCCCAGGGGAAGTCGAATCCCCGCTGCCTCCTTGAAAGAGAGATGTCCTGAACCACTAGACGATGGGGGCATACTTGCCCGACCGTCATTATACTACGTTCCTAGTATGAACAGTTTTTTTGAAATTGTCAATATAATGGAAAGATATGATTCGATGAAAAGGATCTTTTCATATTTCATAATTTATAGAATCTTTATTTATATTTCGAAATTGTTTATTCCAATCGTTAATTAAAAAAAAAATAAGAAAGAAAATAGGATAAATAATGCGAAAGAAAGCAAAAGAAGGATAAGATCCTTTCCAGGAATGATTGGTTTGTTGAAAAGGACGAGGGATTCAAATTTTATTTCTTTCACTTTGATTCAGTAGTTAGGATTCGGTAGGTTTATTTATATCTCATACTAAGTCCGGAAAAAACGATAATCAATTTGGAAATGGGGTAAGGTAATAAGGATAGTGATCAACAAGTTATTGAAAAACATTTTTCAATAAGAATTTGGTTGAGGGACAGGACAAATTGAATCCATTTATCAAGGATTCGATGAAATATTTGAATTGGTGGGTACATGTATCAATGAAATGAATTTCCATGTTATGATGAGGATGACTTCAATAATCAGTTTTGAAATAATTCATTCCATTGATATTGATTAGATCCAATATTAATAAACGATTTTTTTTCTAACATACTATATTTACTAGGTAAATCCAATTTTTTGTTCCTTGATGAGTCGCTATGCGAATAAAATAATCTATGTACATATATTCTAATCTATCTATATAATAAGTATATGGAGTAACAAATGGATGTACTAGTCATATTGGCTAGTTCCTTATTTAGGAATTGAATCAAACG